GCTAGCGTAGCTTAATACAAAGCATAACACTGAAGATGTTAAGATGGGTCCTAAAAAACTCCGCATGCATAAAGGCATGGTCCTGACCTTATTATCAGCTCTTACCCAACTTACACATGCAAGTCTCAGCAACCCCGTGAGTATGCCCTCAATCCCCTGCCCGGGGACGAGGAGCGGGCATCAGGCACAAATTTTAGCCCAAGACGCCTGGCCAAGCCACACCCCCAAGGGAATTCAGCAGTGATAAACATTAAGCCATAAGTGAAAACTTGACTCAGTTAAGGTTAAGAGGGCCGGTAAAACTCGTGCCAGCCACCGCGGTTAAACGAGAGGCCCTAGTTGATAGCACCACGGCGTAAAGGGTGGTTAAGGAGAATAAGATGTTTTAAAGCCAAAGGGCCCTTTGGCCGTCATACGCTTCTAGGTGTCCGAAGCCCAATCATACGAAAGTAGCTTTAACAAGCCCACCTGACCCCACGAAAGCTGAGAAACAAACTGGGATTAGATACCCCACTATGCTCAGCCATAAACCTAAACATCCAACTACAATTAGATGTCCGCCCGGGTACTACGAGCATCAGCTTGAAACCCAAAGGACCTGACGGTGCCTCAGACCCCCCTAGAGGAGCCTGTTCTAGAACCGATAACCCCCGTTAAACCTCACCACTTCTAGCCATCCCAGCCTATATACCGCCGTCGTCAGCTTACCCTGTGAAGGTAATAAAAGTAAGCAAAACGGGCACAACCCAGAACGTCAGGTCGAGGTGTAGCGTACGAAGTGGGAAGAAATGGGCTACATTTTCTATCACAGAACACTACGAACATGCAACATGAAATAGTGCTTGAAGGAGGATTTAGTAGTAAAAAGGAAGCAGAGTGTCCTTTTGAACCCGGCTCTGAGGCGCGTACACACCGCCCGTCACTCTCCCCTGTCAAAACGCAACAAAGATACTTAACACCAAAGCACTGACAAGGGGAGGCAAGTCGTAACATGGTAAGTGTACCGGAAGGTGCACTTGGATTAAACCCAGGGCGTGGCTGAGTCAGTCAAGCATCTCACTTACACCGAGAAGACATCCATGCAAGTTGGATCACCCTGAGCCAAACAGCTAGCTTAACCACCAACATAACCTAACAATGTTAATAACAAAACACGACCTAACACCATAAACTAAACCATTTTTTTACCTGAGTATGGGAGACAGAAAAGGTTCAACCCAAAGCAATAGAAAAAGTACCGCAAGGGAAAGCTGAAAGAGAAATGAAACAACCCATATAAGCACTAAAAAACAAAGACTAAACCTTGTACCTTTTGCATCATGATTTAGCAAGCACCCTCAAGCAAAGAGACCTTTAGTTTGAAACCCCGAAACCAGGTGAGCTACCCCGAGACAGCCTATTTAAATTTAGGGCTAACCCGTCTCTGTGGCAAAAGAGTGGGAAGAGCTCCGGGTAGAAGTGACAGACCTACCGAACCTGGTGATAGCTGGTTGCCTGAGAAGTGGATAGAAGTTCAGCCTCGTACACCCCAAATCAAAAAACACAACATTAAGACAACAAGGGAAACATACGAGAGTTAGTTAAAGGGGGTACAGCCCCTCTAACAAAGGATACAACCTTCACAGGAGGATAAAGATCATAATATATAAAACATACTGTTTTAGTGGGCCTAAAAGCAGCCATCTAAATAGAAAGCGTTAAAGCTCAGACAGAAAGAAGTTTATTATACTGATAAAAAAATCTTATTCCCCTAACAATATCAGGCCAACCCATGCCCACATGGAAGAAATTATGCTAAAATGAGTAACAAGAAGACCTGCTCTTCTCCGAGCACAAGTGTAAACCAGATCGGACAAACCACTGGAAATTAACGAACCCAACCCAAGAGAGTAATGTGAATAATAAAAAAACCAAGAAAAACCCACAACTAAACAATCGTTAACCCCACACTGGAGTGCTATTTTTAAAGGAAAGACTAAAAGAAAGGGAAGGAACTCGGCAAACACAAGCCTCGCCTGTTTACCAAAAACATCGCCTCCTGCAACTAAACCGAGTATAGGAGGTCCAGCCTGCCCAGTGACTACGGGTTCAACGGCCGCGGTATTTTGACCGTGCAAAGGTAGCGCAATCACTTGTCTTTTAAATAGAGACCTGTATGAATGGCTAAACGAGGGCTTAACTGTCTCCCCTTTCAAGTCAGTGAAATTGATCTATCCGTGCAGAAGCGGGTATAGCCATACAAGACGAGAAGACCCTTTGGAGCTTAAGGTACAAAATTCAACCACGTTAAGCAACTTAATAAAAAGCAAAAACTTAGTGGAAAATGAAGTTTTACCTTCGGTTGGGGCGACCGCGGAGGAAAAACAAGCCTCCGAGTGGAATGGGCTAAATCCCTAAAACCAAGAGAAACATCTCTAAGCCACAGAACATCTGACCAAAAATGATCCGGCTAATAAGGCCGATCAACGAACCAAGTTACCCTAGGGATAACAGCGCAATCCTCTCCCAGAGTCCATATCGACGAGGGGGTTTACGACCTCGATGTTGGATCAGGACATCCTAATGGTGCAGCCGCTATTAAGGGTTCGTTTGTTCAACGATTAAAGTCCTACGTGATCTGAGTTCAGACCGGAGCAATCCAGGTCAGTTTCTATCTGTAACGCTACTTTTCCTAGTACGAAAGGATCGGAAAAGAGGGGCCCATACTTACAGCACGCCCCACCCCTAATTAATGAAAACAAATAAATTAAACAAAGGGAGGGCCAAAACCCCAACCGCCCGAAATAAGGACATACTGGGGTGGCAGAGCATGGTAAATTGCGAAAGGCCTAAGCCCTTTAAACCAGAGGTTCAAATCCTCTTCCCAGTTTATGCTGAACACTCTAATAAACCACCTAATCAACCCCCTAGCCTATATCGTGCCTGTCCTGCTAGCAGTGGCCTTCCTAACTCTAATCGAACGTAAAGTATTAGGATATATACAACTACGAAAAGGACCAAATGTGGTCGGACCATACGGACTCCTACAACCTATCGCCGACGGAGTAAAATTATTTATCAAAGAACCAGTCCGCCCCTCTACATCTTCTCCGTTCTTATTCTTAGCCACCCCCATCCTCGCATTAACCCTGGCCATAACCCTATGAGCACCCATACCCATACCCTACCCAGTAGTTGACCTCAACTTAGGGGTCCTCTTTATCCTAGCCTTATCAAGCCTCGCAGTATATTCTATTCTAGGATCAGGATGGGCATCAAATTCAAAATATGCACTAATCGGGGCCCTACGGGCTGTAGCCCAAACAATTTCCTATGAAGTAAGCCTCGGACTAATCCTTCTATCAGTAATTATCTTCTCAGGAGGTTATACCCTACAAACATTTAGCACAGCCCAAGAAAGTATCTGACTATTAGCCCCTGCATGACCACTAGCCGCAATATGGTATATCTCAACCCTAGCAGAAACTAACCGAGCACCATTTGACCTAACAGAAGGGGAATCAGAACTAGTCTCGGGCTTCAACGTAGAATATGCAGGAGGACCCTTCGCCCTTTTCTTCCTGGCCGAATACGCAAACATCCTATTAATAAATACCCTATCAGCTGTACTATTCCTGGGAACATCACACATCCACCACATCCCAGAATTAACAACAATCAGCCTTATAACTAAAGCCGCACTACTTTCTATTGTATTCCTATGAGTACGAGCCTCGTACCCACGATTCCGATATGACCAACTAATACACCTTGTATGAAAAAACTTCCTCCCCTTAACATTGGCCTTAGTACTATGACACATTGCCCTGCCAATCGCACTAGCGGGCCTTCCCCCACAACTATAATTCAGGAACTGTGCCCGAATGCCTAGGGACCACTTTGATAGAGTGGCCTATAGGGGCTAAAATCCCCTCAGTTCTTAGAAAGAAGGGGGTCGAACCCATGCCCAAGAGATCAAAACTCTTAGTGCTTCCTCTACACCACTTTCTAAGATGGGGTCAGCTAATCAAGCTTTCGGGCCCATACCCCGAACATGACGGTTAAAGTCCCTCCTCCATCAATGAACCCCTATGTACTCGCAATCCTACTATCCAGCCTAGGTTTAGGAACCACCTTAACCTTTGCCAGCTCCCACTGACTACTGGCCTGAATAGGACTAGAAATTAACACCCTGGCAATTATCCCCCTAATAGCACAACACCACCACCCTCGTGCAGTAGAAGCCACCACAAAATACTTCTTAACCCAGGCCACCGCAGCCGCAATAATCATATTTGCAAGCACAACAAACGCCTGAATCACAGGAGAATGAGACATAAACAACATATCAAACCCCCTTGCTAGCACAATGGTCATTACTGCCCTGGCACTTAAAATTGGACTAGCACCAATACACTTCTGAATACCAGAAGTACTACAAGGACTAGACCTTCTAACAGGGCTAATTTTATCAACATGACAAAAACTCGCCCCATTCGCCCTAATCATCCAAACAGCCCAAGCCGTGGACCCCGTACTACTAACTGCCCTAGGAATCACATCCACCTTGGTCGGAGGATGAGGAGGATTAAACCAAACCCAACTCCGAAAAATCTTAGCCTACTCCTCAATTGCACACATAGGCTGAATAATTATTATTCTCCAATACGCCCCACAACTCACCCTCGTCGCCCTAGGAACATACATTTTTATGACATCCGCAGCATTCCTTACTCTAAAAACATCATCCGCCACAAAAATCAACACCCTCTCAATAGTCTGATCAAAAAGCCCAATCCTAACAACAACCACTGCTCTAGTACTGTTATCACTAGGTGGCCTGCCCCCACTAACAGGATTCATGCCAAAATGACTAATCCTGCAAGAATTGGCAAAACAAAACCTTCCAGCTACTGCCACAATCATAGCCCTGGCTGCCTTACTAAGCCTTTACTTCTACCTGCGCCTCTGTTATGCAATAACACTCACAATCTCTCCCAATACAATCAACTCAATCACTCCCTGACGAACCCAAACAACCCAATCCTCCCTCCCCCTTACCCTATCTACCACAATCGCCCTAGGACTTTTACCTATAACCCCAGCTATTCTAATACTAGCCACCTAGGGACTTAGGATAACATCAGACCAAGAGCCTTCAAAGCTCTAAGCAGAAGTGAAAATCTTCTAGTCCCTGATAAGACCTACAAGAGTCTATCTTGCATTTTCTGATTGCAAATCAAATGTTTTTATTAAACTAAGGCCTTACTAGATGGGAAGGCCTCGATCCTACAAACTCTTAGTTAACAGCTAAGCGCTCAAGCCAGCGAGCATCCATCTACTTTTCCCGCCTAAAGCCTAGTAAGGCGGGAAAAGCCCCGGCAGACTACTAATCTACGTCTCTGGATTTGCAATCCAACATGTTTCTTCACCACGGGGCTGATGATAAGGAGAGGACTTAAACCTCTGTCTTCGGGGCTACAACCCGCCGCCTGAGCACTCGGCTACCCTACCTGTGGCAATTACGCGCTGATTCTTTTCTACAAACCACAAAGACATTGGTACCCTTTATCTTGTATTTGGTGCCTGAGCCGGAATAGTGGGAACCGCTCTAAGCCTTCTCATTCGAGCCGAACTAAGCCAACCTGGATCACTTCTGGGTGACGATCAAATTTATAATGTCATTGTTACTGCCCATGCCTTCGTAATAATTTTCTTTATAGTAATACCAATTCTAATCGGGGGGTTTGGAAACTGACTCGTGCCGCTAATAATCGGGGCACCTGATATAGCATTCCCACGAATAAATAACATGAGTTTTTGACTTCTACCCCCCTCTTTCCTTCTGCTGCTAGCCTCCTCTGGTGTCGAGGCCGGAGCTGGAACAGGGTGAACAGTATACCCGCCACTCGCAGGCAATCTTGCCCACGCGGGAGCATCCGTAGACCTAACAATTTTCTCGCTTCACTTAGCAGGTGTATCATCAATTTTAGGTGCAATTAACTTCATCACCACAACTATTAACATGAAACCACCAGCCATTTCTCAATACCAAACACCCCTATTTGTCTGAGCTGTACTTGTAACAGCCGTACTTCTTCTCCTATCCCTGCCAGTCCTAGCCGCTGGGATTACTATACTCCTTACAGACCGAAATCTAAATACCACATTCTTTGACCCGGCAGGAGGAGGAGACCCGATCTTATATCAACACCTATTCTGATTCTTCGGTCACCCAGAAGTTTATATTCTCATCTTACCCGGATTTGGAATCATCTCACACGTTGTAGCCTACTACGCAGGCAAAAAAGAACCATTCGGCTACATAGGAATGGTTTGAGCCATGATGGCTATTGGTCTCCTAGGATTTATTGTATGAGCCCACCACATGTTCACTGTCGGAATAGACGTAGACACTCGTGCATACTTTACATCCGCAACAATAATTATTGCCATCCCAACCGGTGTAAAAGTATTTAGCTGATTAGCCACACTCCATGGAGGATCTATTAAATGAGAAACACCAATATTATGAGCCCTTGGATTTATTTTCCTCTTCACAGTAGGTGGACTAACAGGAATTGTTCTAGCCAACTCATCACTCGACATTGTTCTTCACGACACATACTACGTAGTCGCACACTTCCACTATGTACTGTCAATAGGTGCTGTATTTGCCATCATAGCGGCTTTCGTTCACTGATTCCCCCTATTTACAGGATACACTTTAAATGACACCTGAACAAAAATCCACTTCGGAGTAATATTCATTGGTGTCAATCTTACATTCTTCCCACAGCACTTCCTGGGCCTGGCAGGAATGCCGCGACGATACTCCGACTACCCAGACGCCTACGCCCTGTGAAATACAGTATCATCCATCGGGTCACTTATTTCCCTAGTGGCAGTAATTATGTTCCTATTTATTCTATGAGAAGCCTTCGCCGCTAAACGAGAAGTGTCCTCAGTAGAATTAACTATAACAAACGTAGAATGACTTCATGGCTGCCCTCCACCATACCACACATTTGAAGAGCCCGCATTCGTTCAAGTTCAATCAAACTAACGAGAAAGGAAGGAATTGAACCCCCATATACTGGTTTCAAGCCAGTCACATAACCACTCTGTCACTTTCTTCTAAAGACATTAGTAAAATACGCAAATTACATCACCTTGTCGAGGTGAAATTGCAGGTTAGACCCCTGTATGTCTTAAGCCCTAAAGCTTAATGGCACATCCCACACAACTAGGATTCCAAGACGCGGCATCACCCGTTATAGAAGAACTTCTTCACTTCCACGACCACGCCCTAATAATCGTATTCTTAATTAGCACTTTAGTACTTTATATTATTATTGCAATGGTTTCAACCAAACTTACCAACAAATATATCTTAGACTCTCAAGAAATCGAAATCGTATGAACTATTTTACCAGCTGTTATCCTAGTTTTGATCGCTCTGCCCTCCCTTCGAATTTTATACCTTATAGACGAAATCAATGACCCCCACCTAACAATTAAGGCCATAGGACATCAATGATATTGAAGCTATGAATATACAGACTACGAAGATCTGGGCTTCGACTCCTACATAATCCCAACCCAGGACCTTACACCAGGTCAATTCCGGCTCCTAGAAACAGACCACCGAATAGTAGTCCCCATAGAATCACCAGTTCGTGTCCTAGTATCTGCCGAAGATGTATTACACTCCTGAGCTGTTCCATCTCTGGGCGTAAAAATAGACGCAGTGCCCGGTCGACTAAACCAAACTGCCTTCATTGCCTCACGCCCAGGTGTGTTTTACGGACAATGCTCTGAAATCTGCGGAGCAAACCACAGCTTTATACCCATTGTAGTTGAAGCAGTTCCACTAGAGCACTTCGAGAGCTGATCCTCATTAATACTAGAAGACGCCTCACTAGAAAGCTAATTATTGGACAAAGCGTTGGCCTTTTAAGCCAAAGTTTGGTGCCTACCGACCACCTCTAGTGAAATGCCCCAATTAAACCCTAACCCCTGATTTGCAATTCTAGTATTCTCATGAATCGTCTTTCTCACCATTATCCCAACTAAAATCTTAAATCATACCACACCAAATGAACCAACCCCAATAAGTGAAGAAAAACACAAAACAGAACCCTGAGACTGACCATGATAGTAAGCTTTTTCGACCAATTCGCAAGCCCATCCTTCCTAGGAGTCCCACTTATCGCGATTGCAATCGCACTACCATGACTACTCTTCCCAACCCCACCATCCCGATGAATCAACAACCGGCTCATCACCCTTCAAACATGGTTTATTAACCGATTCACCAACCAATTAATAATGCCTCTAAACGTAGGAGGACATAAATGAGCACTTCTATTGGCCTCATTAATGGTATTCCTTATTACTATTAACATATTAGGCCTTCTCCCATATACTTTCACGCCCACAACGCAACTATCACTAAATATAGGATTTGCTGTGCCACTGTGACTTGCCACCGTAATTATTGGAATGCGGAATCAACCAACAGTTGCCCTCGGACACCTCCTGCCAGAAGGAACACCCATTCCCCTAATCCCCGTACTAATTATTATCGAAACAATTAGTCTATTTATTCGACCATTAGCCCTAGGCGTTCGACTTACAGCCAACTTAACTGCGGGCCACTTATTAATTCAACTCATCGCCACAGCCGTATTCGTCCTGTTGCCAATAATGCCTACAGTAGCCATCCTAACCGCCACCGTTCTCTTCCTCCTAACACTCCTAGAAGTCGCAGTAGCAATAATTCAAGCTTATGTATTCGTACTACTCCTAAGCCTCTACCTACAAGAAAACGTCTAATGGCCCACCAAGCACATGCATATCATATGGTTGATCCAAGCCCATGACCACTAACCGGAGCCGTCGGTGCTCTATTAATAACATCCGGCCTAGCAATCTGGTTCCACTTCCACTCAACAACATTAATAACCCTCGGGATAATTCTTCTGCTCCTTACAATATTCCAATGATGACGTGACATTATTCGAGAAGGGACATTCCAAGGTCACCACACACCACCAGTACAAAAAGGACTACGTTATGGAATAATCCTATTTATTACTTCAGAAGTATTCTTCTTCCTAGGATTTTTCTGAGCCTTTTATCACTCAAGCCTAGCACCAACACCAGAACTAGGAGGATGCTGACCCCCAACAGGAATCATTACATTAGACCCCTTCGAAGTTCCCCTCCTCAACACAGCCGTACTACTGGCGTCGGGGGTAACAGTCACATGAGCCCACCACAGCATTATGGAAGGTGAACGAAAACAAGCTATCCAATCCCTCGCACTTACAATCCTACTCGGACTCTACTTCACTGCCCTTCAAGCCATGGAATATTATGAAGCACCCTTCACAATCGCAGACGGGGTATACGGCTCTACATTCTTCGTGGCTACAGGATTCCACGGACTGCACGTCATTATTGGATCATCATTCCTGGCTGTCTGTCTCCTTCGCCAAATCCAGTACCACTTTACATCTGAACATCATTTCGGCTTTGAAGCCGCCGCCTGATATTGACACTTCGTTGACGTAGTATGACTATTCCTCTACGTATCCATCTATTGATGAGGCTCATAATCTTTCTAGTATTAAAGTTAGTACAAGTGACTTCCAATCATTTAGTCTTGGTTAAACCCCAGGGAAAGATAATGAACTTAATTATAACTATCCTCACCATTACAGTAGCCCTATCCTCAATCCTGGCAATCGTATCTTTCTGGTTACCACAAATAAATCCAGATGCAGAAAAATTATCTCCCTATGAGTGTGGGTTCGATCCCCTAGGATCCGCCCGACTACCCTTCTCATTACGATTCTTCCTAGTAGCAATCCTGTTCCTCCTATTTGACCTAGAAATTGCCCTCCTCCTCCCCCTACCATGAGGAGATCAACTCCACAACCCCACCGGAACATTCTTCTGAGCCACCACAGTCCTAATCCTACTAACCCTAGGACTGATCTACGAATGAACTCAAGGTGGCCTAGAATGAGCAGAATAGGGAGTTAGTCCAAAATAAGACCTCTGATTTCGGCTCAGAAAATCATGGTTTAAGTCCATGGCCCCCTTATGACACCAGTACATTTTAGCTTTAGCTCAGCATTCATTTTAGGATTAATAGGGCTAGCATTCCACCGCACCCACCTACTCTCCGCACTCCTCTGCTTAGAGGGAATAATACTATCCCTGTTTATTGCACTAGCCCTATGGGCCTTACAATTCGAATCAACAAGTTTCTCCGCAGCCCCTATACTATTACTAGCCTTCTCCGCCTGCGAGGCAAGCACGGGCCTTGCACTCCTAGTAGCCACAGCCCGAACCCATGGAACCGACCGCTTACAAAACCTTAATCTTCTACAATGCTAAAAGTATTAATCCCCACTGTTATATTATTCCCAACAATTTGATTAACCTCTCCCAAGTGACTATGAACAACCACAACCGCACATAGCCTCCTAATCGCCCTCATCAGTCTCACATGATTAAAGTGAACATCAGAAACCGGATGAACCACATCCAACTCATACTTGGCCACAGACCCACTCTCAACCCCCCTTCTAGTACTAACATGTTGACTTCTTCCATTAATAATTCTGGCCAGCCAAAACCATGTCAATCCTGAGCCCATCAGCCGACAACGCCTATACATCACCCTCCTCACCTCATTACAAACCTTTCTAATTATAGCATTCGGCGCCACCGAAATTATCATATTTTATATCATATTCGAAGCTACACTCATCCCAACCCTTATTATTATCACCCGATGAGGAAACCAAACTGAACGCCTCAACGCAGGAACCTACTTCCTATTCTACACCCTGGCAGGGTCCCTCCCACTATTAGTTGCCCTCCTCCTGCTTCAACAATCTACCGGGACCCTATCCATGCTAGTCATCCAATATTCCCAACCACTACTTCTAAACTCCTGAGGTCACAAAATCTGATGAGCCGGCTGCTTAATCGCATTCTTAGTAAAAATACCACTATATGGGGTACACCTGTGACTACCAAAAGCACATGTTGAGGCCCCAGTCGCAGGGTCCATAGTACTAGCAGCAGTTCTACTAAAACTAGGGGGATATGGAATAATACGAATAATAATTATACTAGACCCACTATCCAAAGAACTGGTATACCCATTTATTATTCTGGCATTATGGGGCATTATCATAACTGGATCAATTTGCCTTCGACAGACAGACCTCAAGTCCCTAATTGCCTACTCATCTGTCAGCCACATAGGACTTGTGGCAGGTGGGATTCTAATCCAAACCCCATGAGGATTCTCAGGAGCTATTATTCTAATAATCGCCCACGGATTAGTGTCTTCAATACTATTTTGCTTGGCCAACACAGCCTATGAGCGAACCCATAGCCGAACCATAATTCTTGCCCGAGGACTACAAATAATCTTCCCGTTAACAGCGGTATGATGATTCATCGCCAACCTGGCCAATCTAGCACTACCCCCACTACCCAACCTAATAGGAGAACTAATAATTATTACAACACTATTCAACTGATCACCATGAACTATTGCACTCACAGGAGCAGGAACACTAATCACAGCGGGCTACTCCTTATATATGTTCCTTATATCTCAACGAGGCCCAACACCAAGCCACATCACCAAACTCCCACCATTCCACACCCGAGAGCACTTATTAATAGCCCTTCACCTAATTCCAGTAATTCTCCTTGTAACAAAACCAGAACTTATATGAGGCTGATGCTACTAGTAAGTATAGTTTAACCAAAACATTAGATTGTGATTCTAAAGACAGGAGTTAAAATCCCCTTACTCACCAAGGAAGGACAGAAATCAATAAGTACTGCTAATCCTTATGCACCGCGGTTAAAATCCGCGGCTTCCTCACGCTTCTGAAGGATAACAGTTCATCCATTGGTCTTAGGAACCAAAAACTCTTGGTGCAAATCCAAGTGGAAGCTATGAATCCAACAACCTTAATCATATCATCCTCACTTACTCTAGTTCTTATTATCCTCATACTTCCTCTACTAACAACACTAAACCCTAAACCACAAAAACCAGAATGAGCAAGTACACATGTCAAAACCGCCGTCAGCACCTCGTTCTTCATCAGCCTTCTCCCACTCATAATCTTTCTAGATCAAGGAATAGAAAGCATCACCACAAACTGACAGTGAATAAACACACACATATTTGATACAAATATCAGCTTCAAATTCGACCACTACTCCCTTATTTTCACCCCTATTGCCCTCTACGTCACCTGGTCTATTCTAGAGTTCGCACTATGATATATGCACTCTGACCCAAATATGAACCGATTTTTCAAATACCTACTTCTATTCCTAGTAGCCATAATTACCCTGGTCACAGCCAACAACATATTCCAACTGTTCATCGGCTGAGAAGGCGTTGGAATTATATCATTCCTACTAATCGGATGGTGGTACGGACGGGCAGATGCTAACACAGCAGCCCTTCAGGCCGTTATCTACAACCGAGTAGGAGACATCGGACTGATTCTAAGCATAGCATGATTCGCAATAAACCTTAACTCCTGAGAAATCCAACAAATCTTCTTCCTATCAAAAAACTTTGACATGACAATCCCCCTAATCGGTCTAATCCTTGCAGCAACAGGAAAATCGGCCCAATTCGGCCTACATCCCTGACTCCCTTCTGCCATGGAGGGCCCTACGCCAGTATCCGCCCTACTCCATTCCAGCACCATGGTCGTTGCAGGAATCTTCCTATTAATTCGCCTCCACCCCCTCATAGAAAACAACGGCCTGGCGCTGACAATCTGCCTCTGCTTAGGAGCACTTACTACACTATTCACAGCCACCTGCGCCCTAACTCAAAATGATATTAAAAAAATCGTAGCTTTCTCAACATCCAGTCAACTAGGCCTGATAATAGTTACAATTGGGTTAAACCAACCACAACTAGCATTCCTCCACATCTGCACACATGCATTCTTCAAGGCTATGCTATTCCTGTGCTCCGGATCAATTATTCATAGCCTAAATGATGAACAAGACATCCGAAAAATAGGAGGCCTTCACAACCTAATACCCGCCACCTCGACCTATCTCACAATTGGTAGCCTGGCACTAACAGGAACCCCATTCTTAGCCGGGTTCTTCTCAAAAGATGCCATCATTGAAGCCCTAAACACCTCCTACCTTAACGCCTGAGCCCTAACCCTTACACTAATCGCCACATCATTCACCGCGGTCTATAGCTTCCGAGTAGTATTTTTCGTAACCATGGGGTCCCCCCGATTTCTGCCACTATCCCCTATTAACGAAAACAATCCATTAGTCATCAACCCTATCAAACGACTTGCCTGAGGAAGTATTATTGCAGGACTTATCATTACATCTAACTTCCTACCCTCAAAAACACCCATTATGACAATACCAACCACCCTAAAATTAGCAGCCCTCATAGTAACTATCATCGGACTTCTAGTGGCCATAGAACTCACAGCCATAACCAATAAACAAGTCAAAATTACCCCCACAATCCCCATACACCACTTTTCAAACATACTAGGGTACTTCCCCGCAATAATCCACCGACTCCCTCCCAAACTTAACTTAACCCTAGGACAATCAGTCGCCACTAAGCTCGACCAAACATGACTTGAAATTACAGGGCCAAAAGGACTAGCATTAACCCAAATAATGATATCAAAAATTACAAGCGACATCCAACGAGGTATAATTAAAACCTACCTAACTATTTTCCTCCTAACCCTGACCCTGGCCATTCTTCTAACTCTTATCTAAACGGCTCGAAGAGTCCCACGACTTAAGCCCCGAGTAAGCTCCAACACCACAAGTAGAGTTAAAAGTAATACTCACGCACAAATAACCAACATCACCCCACCAAAAGAATATATAACAGCCACGCCACTAACATCTCCACGTAATATAGAAAACTCCTTCAACCCATCAACAACCACCCAAGAACCCTCATATCACCCCCCTCAAAATAACCCGGCCGCTAACACAACACCTAGAAGGTAGACTAACACATACCCAGCTACAGAACGACTTCCCCAGGCCTCTGGAAAAGGCTCAGCAGCCAAGGCTGCTGAATAAGCAAACACCACGAGCATCCCCCCCAAATAAATTAAAAAGAGAACCAAAGACAAGAAAGAACCCCCACAACCAACTAAAATCCCACACCCAACCCCCGCTGCTACTACCAAACCTAAAGCAGCAAAATAAGGCGTAGGATTAGAAGCAACAGCAATTAAACCCACAACCAAAGCTACCAATAACAAAAACATAAAATAAGTCATAATTCTTGCTCGGATTCTAACCGAGACCAGTGACTTGAAGAACCACCGTTGTAGTTCAACTACAAGAACAATAATGGCAAGCCTACGAAAAACCCACCCACTAATAAAAATCGCCAACGATGCACTAGTTGACCTTCCCACACCATCTAATATCTCCGTATGATGAAATTTCGGGTCCCTCCTAGGATTGTGTCTAATCACCCAAATCCTAACCGGATTATTCCTAGCCATGCACTACACCTCTGATATCTCAACCGCATTTTCATCAGTAGTCCACATCTGCCGAGAAGTAAACTATGGCTGACTTATCCGTAACATCCACGCTAATGGAGCATCATTCTTTTTCATCTGCATTTACATACACATTGCCCGAGGCCTATACTATGGGTCCTACCTATACAAAGAAACCTGAAACATTGGAGTAGTTCTTCTCCTACTAGTTATGATAACAGCCTTCGTTGGCTACGTCCTTCCATGAGGACAGATGTCCTTTTGAGGTGCCACAGTAATTACAAATCTACTATCAGCAGTCCCCTACATAGGAGACACCCTTGTTCAATGAATCTGAGGTGGCTTCTCAGTAGACAACGCGACACTAACACGATTCTTCGCATTCCACTTCCTACTACCATTTGTCGTCGCCGCCGCAACCATCCTACACCTACTCTTCCTCCACGAAACAGGCTCAAACAACCCAGCCGGGTTAAATTCCGACGCAGATAAAATCTCCTTCCACCCATACTTCTCATATAAAGATCTTCTAGGATTTGTAGTGATATTACTAGCCCTCACATCACTAGCACTATTCTCCCCGAACCTCTTGGGAGACCCGGAAAATTTCACCCCAGCAAACCCACTAGTCACTCCCCCACATATCAAGCCAGAATGATACTTCCTATTCGCTTACGCCATCCTACGATCTATCCCAAACAAACTAGGAGGGGTCCTTGCACTACTATTCTCCATCTTAGTATTAATAGTAGTGCCAATCTTACACACCTCAAAACAACGAGGACTAACATTCCGCCCAATTACTCAATTCCTATTCTGAACCTTAGTAGCAGATATAATCATCCTGACATGAATTGGAGGCATACCCGTAGAACACCCGTATATTATCATCGGGCAAATCGCGTCAGTCCTTTACTTCGCATTATTCCTCATCCTTACCCCACTAGCAGGTTGAGTAGAAAATAAAGCACTAAAATGAGCTTGCCCTAGTAGCTTAGTATAAAAGCATCGGTCTTGTAATCCGAAGATCGGAGGTTAAATTCCCCCCTAGCGCCCAGAAAAGGGAGATTTTAACTCCCACCCCTGGCTCCCAAAGCCAGAATTCTAAATTAAACTATCTTCTGATAGTAACCTGTATGGTTTAATACATATATATGCATTATATTACATAATGCATAAGTACATATATATGTATTATCACCATTCATTTATATTAACCATAAAGCAAGTACTAACGTTCAAAACGTACATAAACCAAAATATTAAAATTCACAAATAATTTATTTCGACCCGAGAAATAGATTATTCCCCTGTAAATGGTTCTCAAATATTTCCTTGAAATAATCAACTATAATTTAAATTAACCATATTAATGTAGTAAGAGACCACCAACTGGTTTATATTAAGGTATATTCTGCATGATAAAATCAAGGACACAAATTGTGAGGGTAACACAGAATGAACTATTACTTGCATCTGGCTTCTATCTCAGGAACATAACTGTAAAATTCCACCCTCGGATAATTATGTCTGGCATATGGTTAAATGATGTAAGTACATACTCCTCATTAACCCCACATGCCGAGCATTCTTTTATATGCATAGGGGTTCTCCTTTTTGGTTACCTTTCATCTTGCATCTCAGAGTGCAGGCTCAAATGATAAATCAAGGTTGAACATATTCCTTGCTTAAGTTTAAGTAGGTTCATTATTAAAAGACATAACTTAAGAATTACATATTTTTAACTCAAGTGCATAACATATTCATTCCTTCTTCAACTTACCCCTATATATATGCCCCCCCTCTCGGCTTCTGCGCGACAAACCCCCCTACCCCCTACGCTCAGCAAATCCTGTTATCCTTGTCAAACCCCAAAACCAAGGAAGGTTCGAGAACGTGTGAACTAGCAAGTTGAAATATGGGCTAGCTATCCGCGTTATATATATATATATACATACATATCGCATTAATTTGCCGCAAATTTCCCCAAATATTGGCCTAAAAATTTCTATTAAATTTTTAGGGCGCGCCCCAATGCTAAAAAATCCAACATTAAAAGC